TTGTCGTGGGTTCTGTGAAGATATATGTCCTATGAGCATTAACTTAATAATACCATATCAAATCTTGCAAGATCAATCAATCTGAATGTAGGTCCAGTTTCAGTTAATCGGTGACATCAGGTATGTGGGTCTGAAAACAGAAAGAGAAAAAAGAGCTAAACATATGTGCCTAAGACATGAAATGCCAGGTTATAAATTTAATGTATAGAACACATTAACCAGAGGCCTTTTAAAGAGGAACGAATGAACTTTATTAATCTTATGTGCTTGACAAAACAACCAAAGGCCAGAATAGATCAGTTATGTACGTCATCACTGTATGGGCTTGAAACTAGTAACTTAGTATCTTATCTAACAAGAATTGCTTATTTCTCGTGATCAGTCAAATTAAGAGATAACCTAATACTGTAACCAGATCCATGTCATGCAAGAGATTATTTAAGCCTATGTCCTGAAACCATTAATTTAACATTACCCAGACACATTACTGTCAATTAAGAATTTACCTGTCAAATTAATCCCAGCTATGTCTTTAATAAAATTAAGCAGTAATATTACTGGTGATATGCTAGTGGCAAATAAATGAATGTAAGATAATACATAGAGTGTACGTTGTCATTTCTTTCTACTGGGCAGGGTAGAGGTATTTGGTGTGTTTGTCAAAAGGTAGTTTAATGAAGATTCCGGTTTTGGGGGCCGGGGATGAAGGTTTAAGTCTTTCTCTTTTGATTATTCTAGGAAAGTTGTGGTTTTCAGTCTTTGGTTTACAAGACCAATGCTTTAGTTAAGCTACTAGAATATTTTAGGTTTAATATTTTATTTTCAATTATTCCTGTTACAGGTATGAGGATTAGGAGGATTGTGAAGTACAGGATGGAGGCTGTTTGGCCGATGATAATGAATGGGTCTTCGACTGGTTGGCCACCAATTCATGTAAGTGTTAGAAGGTCAGCCGCCAGAGATCAGAGTAGGATTTGGTTTAGGGGTCGGAATATGGTTGAGCGTTGTTTTGATGTGTGTAGGGTTGGTATTAGGAATAATACTAGGATGGAAGATAGGAGGGCGAGTACGCCTCCTAATTTGTTTGGGATGGATCGGAGGATTGCATAGGCGAATAAGAAGTATCATTCTGGTTTGATGTGGGGTGGGGTTGATAGAGGGTTGGCCGGTGTGAAGTTGTCTGGGTCTCCTAGAAGGTTTGGGGAGAATAGCGTTAGAGTTAGTAGTAGGGTTAGTATTAAGATTAGTCCTAGTAAATCTTTGTAGGAGAAGTATGGGTGGAAAGGAATTTTGTCGGCATTTGAGTTTAACCCTGTTGGATTGTTTGATCCAGTTTCGTGGAGGAATAGTAGGTGTACGATTACTAATCCGATGATAGTAAAGGGTAGGAGGAAGTGGAAGGTGAAGAAACGGGTTAGGGTGGCGTTGTCTACTGAAAAGCCCCCTCAGATTCATTGTACTAGGGTATTACCGATGTAGGGGATGGCTGAAAGTAGGTTGGTAATGACGGTAGCGCCTCAGAATGATATTTGGCCTCATGGTAGGACGTAGCCCACAAATGCGGTAGCTATAACTAGGAGTAGTAGGAGAATTCCTGTGTTTCAGGTTTCTTTGTATAAGTAAGAGCCGTAGTAAAGTCCTCGGCCGATGTGGAGGTAGATGCATATGAAGAAGATGGAGGCTCCATTGGCATGTATGTTTCGAATGAGTCATCCATATTGTACATCTCGGGTGATGTGGGCTACTGATGAAAATGCTAGTGAGATGTTTGGTGAGTAGTGTATTGCTAGAAAGATTCCGGTAATGATTTGTAGGATTAGGCAGATGCCTAGTAGTGATCCGAAGTTTCATCAGGCAGAGATGTTAGATGGGCTGGGTAGGTCAATGAATGAGTTGTTGATAATTTTAATTATTGGGTGGGTTTTTCGTAAGTTTGTGGCCATTAATGTTTTTGTAGTTGAATACAACGATGGTTTTTCGGACCGTAAGTCTTGGTTAAAGTCCGGGCAAGAATTATGATGTATTTTATGTTTTTATTTGGGTTTTGCTTTGTTTTTTGGATGATTGGTGTTTCTTGTAGTTCTTCTCCTTATTATGGAGTGCTTAGTTTGGTTTTAGGAGCAGCTTTTGGGTGTGGGGTGCTGGTTGGGGTGGGAGGGTCTTTTATTTCTTTGGTTTTATTTTTAATTTATTTGGGTGGGATGTTGGTTATTTTTGCATATTCATCTGCGTTAGCAGCGGAGCCCTATCCTGGGGGTTGAGGGGGTTTAAATGCGTTTGTTTATGGGTTGTGTTATTTAGTTTCTGTTGTGTGGCTTATGTTGATGGACTATTCTTGATGGAGTATGGAAGATTTTGGTGATGGTACTGTTGATGCTGGTGGGTTATTTGTTGTTCGTTTAGATTCCAGTGGGGTTTCATGGTTTTATGACTTTGGTAGTGGTATGTTTTTAATTGCTGGTTGAGGGTTGTTGTTGACGTTGTTTGTTGTGTTAGAGTTGGTTTATGGGTTGTCTCGTGTGGTGCTTCGTGCGATTAGGGTATGGTAGCTGCTACTAATAGTATGATTGATAGGATGAATGAGGTTATGTAGACTTTAATGAGGCCTTTTTGTGATGAAGAGATGAGTGTGATTGGGGTGATTTGTGATTTGATTAGGCCTTTTGGACCAATGTTTTCATATCAAGATAGGTCGGTTAGATGGGTTGCGATGTTTTGGCTAAATTTTAGGCTAGCTATTGGGAGTGAGCGATGGGTGAGGGTATTGAAGTGGATTAGTAGGTTGGAGAGGTTGTGAATGTTGGAGGGTTTTGGAGTTATTTTGTTGGTTATTGTGGTTAGTTCTAGGGCTAATAGTAGGCCTAAGATTGTTATTGTTAGTGCTGTGATTTTAATGTAGGTTGGTATTGTTGTTGGTTGGGTTTTTAGTGGTGTGGTATTTAGTGAAATAATTAGTCCTGCGACGATGCTACCTGCAGCTAGGCGAGTAATTGGGTTAATGATTTTTGGATTGTTCTCGTTTAGTAGTGTTGTCGGGCGGTATTGGGGTGACCCTGTTTGTACGAATGTTGTGATTCGTAGGCTGTAGATTGCGGTGAATGAGGTTGCAGTTAGTGTTAGGAGAAGGGCTCAGGCGTTCAGGTATGATGTGTTTATGGTTTCAATGATGATGTCTTTGGAGTAAAATCCAGTTATGAATGGTATGCCTATGAGTGCTATACTGCCGATGGTTAAGCATGAAGATGTGATTGGTAGGGATTTATGTAGTCCCCCTATTTTTCGAATGTCTTGTTCGTTGTTGAGGTTGTGGATGATGGAGCCAGAACATAGGAATAGTATTGCTTTGAAAAATGCATGTATGGAGATGTGTAGGAAGGCCAGTTGTGGTTGGTTTAGGCCGATGGTTACTATTATAAGACCTAGTTGGCTTGATGTAGAGAAGGCGATGATTTTTTTGATATCGTTTTGGGTGAGGGCGCAGAATGCTGTGAATAAGGTGGTGATAGCTCCTAGGCATAGGCAGATTGATAGGGCTGAGTTGTTTGTAGCTAAGATTGGGTGTATTCGAATGAGTAGGAAGATACCTGCTACGACTATGGTGCTGGAGTGTAGTAATGCTGAGACTGGGGTTGGGCCTTCTATGGCTGCTGGTAATCATGGGTGAAGGCCAAATTGGGCTGATTTTCCAGTTGCAGCTAGGATGAGGCCAAGAAGGGGGAGTAGTGGGGTGGAGGGGGTGGTGGAGAATATTTGTTGGAGCTCTCATGTATTTGTGTTCATTGCTAGTCATGACATGCTGAGAATTAATCCGATATCGCCTGTGCGGTTGTAAATGATAGCTTGTAGGGCTGATGAGTTTGCTTCTGTTCGTCCGTGTCATCATCCAATTAGTAAGAAGGACATGATTCCTACTCCTTCTCAGCCAATAAAGAATTGGAATATATTGTTGGCTGTTACTAGGATTATTATGGCTACTAAGAAGATTAATAGGTATTTGAAGAACTTTGTGATGTGTGGGTCCGTGGCTATATATCAGTGAGTAAATTCTAAAATAGATCATGTGACATATAGGGCGATTGGTACGAATATTATTGAGTACTGGTCGAATTTGAAGCTTATGTTGATGTTAAATGTGGATGTATGGGATCAGTTAAGGTTGGTAATAATTGATTCGATGTTCAGGTAGATAAATGTGGTTAGTGGGAGTAAGGCAGTGAAGAATGCTATTTTTACAGCTGTTTTTGTTTTTATTGTAGGGTATATGGGTGTCATTAGAGGTAGTGTTAGGATGAGGAGAGTTAGGAGGAGTGTGGAGTTTATTAATAGGGTCATTACTTTTACTTGGAGTTGCACCAAGGGTGGGTGGCTTCTAAGGCCAGTGGATTGCTTCTATCCTTTAAAAGTTGGTGGGATTGAGGGAGCTGAGGGGTTAGTCTCAGGTATAGGAATTAGCAGTTCTTATTGTGTAATACCTCTCTCGGTTTATAAGGAGATTTTAACTCCTATTTTTAGAGCCACGGTCTAATGTTTTTTTTGAAACTATATTAACAGTAGAATGTACCTCAGATTAGTTCTGGTTTTGTTGTTAGTAGTGCTATTGGGAGAATATGAAGTGCTATGAGTAGGTGTTCTCGTGTATGGGTTGGGGGAATTGATTTTAGATGTGATGGGGTTTCTCCTCATTGTGTTGTGGTTAGTATGTATAAGGTGTAGATGGCGGTGATTAGTGTTCCTAATCCTGTTATTAGGATTGTAATGTTTGATCAGTTGAATAGTGAGATAATAATTGTTAGTTCTCCTATGAGGTTAATTGTTGGTGGGAGAGCTATATTAGTTAAGCTAGCTAAGAGTCATCATAGTCCTATTAGTGGTAGTGCTAGTTGTATGTTTCGGGTGAGGAGTAGTGTTCGACTGTGGGTTCGTTCATAGTTGGTATTAGCTAGACAGAAAAGTATGGACGATGTTAAACCGTGGGCAATTATTAGTGTAATAGAGCCAGTGTATGATCATTGAGTTTGTGTTAGTGTTGCAGCGATAACTAGGCCTATATGGCTTACAGATGAGTAAGCAATTAGTGATTTTAGATCTGTTTGGCGTAGGCAGATTGAACTGGTTATGATTACTCCTCATAGAGCTATTACTATGAAAGGATAGGATAGTGTTTTTGATAGGGGGTCTAGTGTTATTGTGATGCGGATGATGCCGTATCCTCCGAGTTTTAATAGTACGGCTGCTAGGATTATTGATCCTGCGATTGGGGCTTCTACATGTGCTTTTGGCAGTCATAGGTGTAATCCATATAGAGGTATTTTGATTATAAAGGCAATTAATAGTGCAAATCATCATATTGAATGGGATCATGAGTTTATTATGGTTGGTTGGTTGAGTTGTATTGTATAGGTGGATAGGGTGCCGTTTTGGGTTTGTATAAATGATAGGGCTACTAGCAGGGGTAGAGAGCCGATGAGGGTGTAAAATAGAAAATAGGTTCCAGCATTTAGTCGTTCCACTTGGTTGCCTCAGCGTGTGATGATTACTAGTGTTGGGATTAGCGTGGTTTCGAATGCAATGAAGAATATGATTAGTTCTGTGGCTGAGAAGGCTGAAATTAGTGAGATTTGTAGTGAGATGATAGCGATGATGAAAGTTCGTTTTCGTGAGGTTGGTTCCGTGGTTAGGTGATTTTGACTGGCTAAGATTATCAATGGGGTAAGTCAGCATGATAGGATTAGTAGTGGGGCTGAAATTCGATCTACTCCTAGGTAGTAATTGGAGAAGGTTGTTAGTTCTATAGTTGGTTTGGATCATTGTAGGCTTAAGAGGGCAATTCCAAAACTGTAAGTTAGTGTGGTTGGTCATAGTTGTTTTGGTTTACAAAGTATGGTTGTTGGCAGTAGTAGGATTGTTGGGATGATGATTTTTAGCATTGTAGTAGGTTTAAGTTTTGTAAGTGGTCTGATCCATGAGTTCGTGAAGATGCTACTAGTAATGATAGGCCTATGCCTGCTTCGCAGGCTGAGAAGGATAGCATTAGTATGGGAGTTAGTATGAATGAGGAAATTTGTAGTTGGATGGGTCATATTGATAGGGTAATAAACAGGGATAGTATTATTCCTTCAAGACATAATAAAGTTGAAACTAAGTGGGTTCGATGTAGTGAAAGACCTGTGATGCTGATAATGAAGGCAGAGTAGCAGCTAAAGTGTGTGGGTGTCATTTGATAGCCGTGAAGTTTAATCACGATTGACTAAGCCGAAATTAGTTGTCTTGTGTTAGACTAGTTATCTATTCTGCTCATTCTAGGCCTCCTTGAATTCATTCATAGACAAGGCCTAATGTAAGCAGGGATAGGATGATGAGGGCTCAGGTGAAGGAATAGGTCGGATGTGGTAGTTGTATGGCTCATGGTAGTGGGAGTAGTAGTGCGATTTCTAGATCAAATAGTAGGAATAGAATTGCTACTGAGGAAGAATCGAATCGAGAATGGTAGGCGGGCAGACTCTAGTGGGTCAAATCCACATTCGTATGGGGATAGTTTTTCGTTGTCTGGTTTTATTAGTGTAAGTCAGTAGTTTAGTATCATTAGGATTGTTGATAGGGTCAATGAGATAATTATAATTGAGATTGTTGTGTTCATTACTTTTCTCTAGGGTTAAGCTAAAACTTAGTGATTGGAAGTCACTTGTACTATTATACTAGAAAAGTATGAGCCTCATCAGTAGATTGATACATATAGGAATAGTCATACAACGTCTACGAAGTGTCAATATCAAGCGGCTGCTTCAAATCCAAAATGGTGGGTTGAGGTAAAGTGGTATTTAATTTGTCGTAATAAGCATACTACTAGGAATGTTGATCCGATGATAACGTGTAATCCGTGGAAGCCCGTTGCAACAAAGAATGTGGAGCCATAAACACCGTCGGCGATTGTGAATGGGGCTTCGTAGTATTCTATGGCTTGCAGTATTGTGAAATATAAGCCAAGTAGGATTGTGAGGCTGAGGGCTTGGATAGTTTGATTTCGGTTGGCTTCTATAAGGCTATGGTGGGCTCAGGTGATTGTTACGCCTGAAGCTAGTAGGACTGCTGTATTTAGTAGTGGGACTTCAAATGGGTTTAGTGGGGTGATTCCTGTTGGTGGTCAGCATCCACCTAGTTCTGGCGTTGGGGCTAAGCTTGAGTGGTAGAAGGCTCAGAAGAACCCAATGAAGAAGAACACTTCTGATGTGATGAATAAGATTATACCATATCGTAAGCCTTTTTGTACTGGAGGGGTATGATGTCCTTGGAAGGTTCCTTCTCGTACGATATCTCGTCATCATTGGAATATAGTAAGTAGTATAATTGATAGGCCTAGGGTTATTAGTAATGTTGAGTTATAGTGGAATCATATGGCGAGTCCTGAGGTTATTAGTAGTGCTGCTGCTGCGCCTGTTAGTGGTCATGGGCTTGGGTCTACTATGTGGTAGGCATGTGTTTGGTGGGCCATTAAATGTTTTCTTGTAGATAGAGGCTTAATAATAGGACGAACACGTAGGCTTGGATTATGGCTACTGCCAGTTCTAAGATTGTTAGTAAGAAGAGAATGGTTATAGTTAGGATAGATAAGGTTATTGTTATTGATAGTAGGGCTAGTACTGCGGTGGAGGTAAGTTGGATTAATAAGTGGCCAGCTGTTAGGTTGGCTGTGAGTCGAACCCCTAGGGCTAGGGGTCGGATAAAGAGGCTAATTGTTTCAATTATAATGAGGATTGGGATAAGTGGGGTTGGGGTTCCTTCTGGTAGTAGGTGACCTAGTGATGTTGTTGGTTGGTTTCGAAGGCCTGTGAGTACTGTGGCTATTCATATTGGAATAGCTAATCCTATGTTTATAGAGAGTTGGGTGGTTGGGGTGAATGTGTATGGTAGTAGACCTAGCAGGTTGATTATTAAAAGTATGGCTATTAGTGATGTTAGAATAATAGATCATTTATGTCCTGTTTTATTAATTGGTATTATTAGTTGTTTTGTAAATAGATTAATTGCTCATAATTGTAGAGTTGAAAGACGGTTGGTTAGTCAGCGGTTATTTTGGGTTGGAAGTATAAGTGATGGTGTAAGTAAGGCTAGAATGATTAATGGGATTCCTAGGGTTTGTGGGCTTATGAATTGATCGAAGAATGTTAGGTTCATGGTCAAGTTCATGGGTTTATGTTGGCGATTTTATGGTTTTTGTTGGGAGTATTTATGGGTAGGTAGGATGAGATTTTTGGTTGAAGGATGATAATGTATGTTAATCATGTGGAGGAGAGGACTAATAATCATGGGTCTGGGTTTAGTTGTGGCATACCACTAAGGAGGGGCGGAGTTCTCTTTTTCTAGCTTAAAAGGCTAGTGCTGTCCTATTAGCTTCTTAGTGTGGGATTATGATAGTATTAGTGAGGATCAGTTTTCGAAGTGTTTTAGTGGTACAGATTCTACTACGATTGGTATAAAGCTGTGGTTAGCCCCACAGATTTCTGAGCACTGTCCGTAAAACACCCCTGGGCGAGTGATAATAAAAGTTGATTGATTTAGCCGGCCTGGGACTGCATCTGCTTTTACTCCTAGCGATGGGACTGCTCATGAGTGTAAGACATCTTCAGCTGAAATTAATATTCGAATTGGAGATTCTATTGGTATCACCATGCGGTGATCTACTTCTAGTAGTCGGAAATGTCCGTTTGGAAGGTCTTGGGTTGGGATTATGTAAGAATCAAATTCAAGGTTTTCGTAGTCAGTGTATTCGTATGTTCAGTATCATTGATGTCCTATGGCTTTGATGGTTAAATGTGGGTTGCTGATTTCATCTATTAGGTATAGGACTCGTAGAGATGGTAGTGCGATAGTGATTAGGACAATAGCTGGTAAGATAGTTCAAATTATTTCTACTTCTTGGGCATTTATAGTGTTGGTATATGTTAGTTTGGTTGTTATTATTAAGGTAATGATGTAAAGTACAAGGGTGCTAATTAAGAATACGATTATTAGGGTGTGGTCATGAAAGTGGAGGAGTTCTTCTATAATAGGTGATATTGCATCTTGGAATCCTAATTGAAATGGATGTGCCATTAAGTCGTAAAGGGTTTGAACCTATAATTTAACCTTGACAAGGTTAGGTAATGTATTTTACTAACGTCTTAAGGAAGAAACATAAAGGTTATGTGGTTGGCTTGAAACCAATTCAAGGGGGTTCGATTCCTTCCTTTCTTGAGTTTGTACGTGGGCTGGTTCTTCGTATGTATGATATGGGGGTGGACAGCCGTGTAGTCATTCTACATTAGTAGGTGTGAGTTCAACTGTTATTACTTTTCGTTTTGAAGAGAATGCTTCTCAGATAATGAATATTATTATGATTACAGCTACTAGGGAGATTAGGGATCCAATTGATGAGATAGAGTTTCATAGGGTGTATGCATCTGGGTAGTCGGAGTAACGTCGTGGTATTCCGGCTAGGCCTAGGAAATGTTGGGGGAAAAAGGTTATGTTGACTCCTGCAAATATTACCCCGAAATGGACTTTTGTTCAGGTTTGGTGTAGGGAGTATCCAGTGAAAAGTGGGAATCAGTGGGTAAATCCTGCTATGATAGCGAATACGGCCCCTATGGAGAGAACGTAGTGGAAGTGTGCTACTACGTAGTAGGTGTCGTGTAATACAATGTCTAAGGATGAGTTGGCTAGTACGATGCCTGTGAGGCCTCCGATGGTAAATAAGAAGATGAAGCCGAGTGCTCATAATATAGCAGCGTCTCATTTAATTATTCCTCCATGTAGGGTGGCTAGTCAGCTGAATACTTTCACTCCTGTTGGGATGGCAATAATTATTGTTGCAGATGTAAAATAAGCTCGGGTATCTACATCTATTCCTACAGTGAATATGTGGTGAGCTCATACAATAAAACCTAAGAATCCAATAGATATTATTGCTCAAACTATTCCTATATATCCGAACGGTTCTTTTTTGCCGGCATAGTAGGTTACAACATGTGAGATTATGCCAAATCCGGGTAAGATTAAGATGTATACTTCAGGGTGGCCAAAAAATCAGAATAAGTGTTGGTATAAGATTGGGTCTCCCCCTCCTGAGGGGTCAAAGAAGGTTGTATTTAGGTTTCGATCTGTAAGTAGTATGGTGATGCCTGCAGCGAGTACTGGTAATGAGAGTAATAATAGGACGGCTGTAATAAGTACTGATCACACGAATAGGGGTGTTTGGTATTGTGATATGGCTGGGGATTTTATATTAATTGCTGTAGTGATAAAGTTGATAGCCCCGAGGATTGATGATACACCTGCTAGGTGTAGAGAAAAGATAGTCAGGTCTACAGAGGCACCAGCATGGGCCATGTTTCCAGCTAGTGGTGGATACACGGTTCAGCCTGTGCCCGCACCTGCTTCAATTCCTGATGAGGCTAGGAGTAGAAGTAGGGATGGAGGTAGAAGTCAGAAGCTTATGTTGTTTATACGGGGGAATGCTATGTCCGGTGCTCCGATTATTAATGGTACGAGTCAGTTTCCGAAGCCCCCAATCATGATTGGTATAACTATGAAAAAGATTATGACGAAAGCGTGAGCAGTGACAATAACATTATAAATTTGGTCGTCTCCTAGGAGGGTCCCAGGTTGGCTTAGTTCTGCGCGGATCAATAGGCTTAGTGCTGTGCCTACTATGCCGGCTCAGGCTCCGAAAATTAAGTATAGGGTGCCAATGTCTTTGTGATTAGTGGAAAAGAATCAACGAGTTAGAAACACAGGTAAGATGGCTGAATGTCCAAGCGTTAGGCTGTAGACCTTTTTATAGAGGTTTAATCCCTCTTCTTATCAAATCTCGTGGTGAAGTTCATGTCAAATTGCAAATTTGAAGATATACCTTTATTGGTGTCGGGGTTTTCCCGCCCTGTAGAGGCGGGAAAAAGTAGGCAAAAGCCCGCTGGATAGGGTGTTTAGCTGTTAACTAAATTTATTATGGGATCGAGGCCCATTTGTCTAGTTAAGGCCTTAGCTTAATTAAAGTGTTTGAGTTGCATTCATGAGATATAAGGTAGAGTCTTATAGGTCTTATCAGAAACTAAGAGGTTTTGTCTCTTGTTTGGGGCTTTGAAGGCCCCCGGTTTTGTAGGTTTGATCCTAAGTTTCTAGATGGCGGTTAGTAGGGTGGGTGTGATTGGAAGTAAGGAGATGGATAGGGTGGTTATTAGGGCAAGGTAGTGTTTTTGGTTGATTTTATGTCGTCATTGTTGTAGGTAGTTAGTGGAGTTTGGGGGTAGTGTGATGGTTGTGTAGTATGAAATTCGTAGGTAGAAAAATAGGCTAAGTAGTGATAGGAGGGCTATTATAGTGGCAATGATGAGTATGTGTTGTTTAGTTAGTTCTTGGATAATTAATCATTTAGGTATGAATCCTGTTAGTGGTGGTAGTCCTGCTAGTGATATGAGGGTTAGTATTATTATAGTGTTTAGTGTAGGGAGTTTTGTTCATGATGTTATTATTATAGAGATTTTGTTTGTCTCTAGAAGTTTAATTATTAGGAATATTGTAGAGGTTATGGCGATGTATGTGTAGAATGTAAGTAGTGTAAGTTTTGGGGATAGGGTGAGGATTGTGATTATTCATCCTAGATGGGCGATGGAGGAAAATGCTATGATTTTTCGTAATTGGGTTTGGTTTAGTCCGTTTCATCCTCCGATGATTGTGGATGTGAGTCCTAGTGTTAGTATTAGTGGTGTGTTTATGGATTGGGCGGTTATTATTAGTAGGGATAATGGTGCTAGTTTTTGTCAGGTGGTTAAGATTAGGGCTGTTGTTGTGGTGGTTCCTTGAAGTACTTCTGGTAATCAAAAATGGAATGGGGCTAGCCCTAGTTTAATGGCTAGGGCTGTGGTAAGGATTGTACATGAGATGTTGTTAGATATTTGTGTGATGCTTCATTGGCCTAGTGTTCATGCATTAATAATACTGGAGAATAGAATTAGTGTTGAGGCAGTTGCCTGTGTCAGGAAGTATTTGATGGCGGCTTCGATTGCTCGTGGGTGGTGTTGTTTAGCGATTAGTGGGATGATGGCTAGGGTGCTGATTTCTAGGCCGGTTCATGCTAGGATTCAGTGGTTGCTGGAAATTGTCAGAAGTGGTCCTATGACTAGGCTTGTGGTAATGATTGTGTTTGCATACGGGTTCATTAGTATAGGAAGGATTTTAACCGACATTTTCGGGGTATGGGCCCAAGAGCTTAATTAGCTGACTTTACTAGAATATAGTATAATGGAAGTATAGGGAGTTTTGATCTCTCTGGTATAGGTTCAATTCCTATTTTTCTAAGGAGACGAGGGGGTTTTAACCTCTATTATTCACCCTATCAAGGTGATCCTTTGGTTCAGGCACGTGTCCTATGGTATTGGGGGTAGCCCTGATAAGGCGGTTGGTATTGAAATGTGTCATAGGCATAATGCTAGGGTGATTGGGAGGAAGTTTTTTCATAGTAGGTGTATTAGTTGGTCGTATCGGAATCGGGGGTAGGAGGCTCGGATTCATAGGAATCCCATTGATAATAGTATTGTTTTTGAGGCTAATGATATTGAGAATAACTCTGGGATGTTGTTGGTATGGGCAGGGTTTAAAAATAGGATGGCGGTCAAGGTGTTTATTATTAGGATGTTTGAGTATTCTGCTAGGAAGAATAAGGCGAATGGGCCGGCGGCATATTCGACGTTGAATCCTGACACGAGTTCGGATTCGCCTTCGGTTAGGTCGAATGGTGCTCGGTTGGTTTCGGCTAATGTGGAGATATATCATATTATTATGAGTGGTCAGGAGGAGAATATTAGGTATATTGGTTCTTGTGTTACTGTAAATGTTTGTATGTTAAAGCCTCCTGAGAAGAGGACTAGGGAGAGTAGGATGATTCCTAGGGTTACTTCGTATGAGATGGTTTGGGCTACTGCTCGTAGGGCCCCTATTAGGGCGTATTTTGAGTTTGAGGCTCACCCTGATCATAGGATTGAGTAGACCATTAGGCTGGAAATGGAGATTAGGAATAGGATGCCTAGGTTAAGGTCAGCTAGGGGGAATGGAATTGGAAATGGGAGTCAAATTGATAGTGCTAGTAATAGGGCTAGGATTGGGGATATGGTGAATAGTGTGATTGATGAGTTTAGTGGGTAGATTGGTTCTTTAATGAATAGTTTTACTCCGTCTGCTACTGGTTGTAATAGTCCATATGGTCCTACAATGTTTGGGCCTTTTCGAAGTTGTATGTAGCCTAGTACTTTTCGTTCAATTAGGGTGAAGAAGGCTACGGCAATTAGGGTTGGGATTACATATATTAATGGGGGTATGAGGTTAGATAGGAGTGTTTTCATGGATTGGGAAGGGGAATTGAACCCCTGGATAAAGGGTTTAGGCCTTTTGCATTTGTACCTGGCTCTGCCATCCCAATTTGGCCCTTTTTTAGGGCATAGGTTTTTGTCTTATTATTAGTTAAGTTGTTTTCACTAATGTAAGGTAAGGCTTGTTTTTGATATTGGCCTTGTCTTTTCGGTCCTTTCGTACTGGAAAAGACTGAAAGTTTATAGATAGAAACCGACCTGGATTGCTCCGGTCTGAACTCAGATCACGTAGGACTGTTAATCGTTGAACAAACGAACCCTTAATAGCGGCTACACCATTAGGATGTCCTGATCCAACATCGAGGTCGTAAACCCCATCGTCGATAGGGACTCTAGGATGGGATTGCGCTGTTATCCCTGGGGTAGCTTGGTTCGTTGATCAAGTGTATTGGATCGTTTTGCCGGAAGCACTTTGAACTGTTGTTCTAGGTTTAAAGGGTTTTTTATTTTTCGGAGGTTTTGTTTTGTTCCGAGGTCGCCCCAACCGAAAATAAAAATCAGGTGCTGTTTGGTATAGGGCCCGTGGGTGGGTGTTGGTGATAGTTGATTTTATATTTGAAGTTCCACAGGGTCTTCTCGTCTTATAGTGTTATCCCCGCTTTTGCACGGGAAGATCAATTTCACTGATTATTTGTAAGAGACAGGTAGAGCCTCGTTTGGCCATTCATTCTAGTCTTTATTTAAAAGACAAGTGATTACGCTACCTTTGCACGGTTAGGATACCGCGGCCGTTTAACAGTGTCACTGGGCAGGCATTACCCCCAATACTTATGTTCTTGCTGGGGGCTATGTTTTTGGTAAACAGTCGGGCTCGTTTGGTTTGCCTAGTTCCTTTTACAAATTTTAATCTTTCTTATATGCGCTCCTGTGTTGGGTTAACAGTTTGTTTTATAGGGTGTTTTAAGTGTTGTTGGTTTTATAGTATGGTTGTTAATAATCAGTAGTTTGTCTGTTATGATTTAAGCTAGCGCGTAGAGAAGTTCTGTTCTTCTTGTTACTCATTTTAGCATTAGTTCTTCTATTGGGGTAGAATAGCTCAATATTGTCTGGAGGAAAAAAGTTTGTCGTTTATGTTTTTTGGTGGTGGAGCTTTGACGCTTTCTTTGGTGATGGCTGCTTTAAGGCCTACGGTGGTGAATATTTTGGTATTTTGTCCTTCGTTTTAGGTTGTGTCCTTTTTCAATCGGGCTGTACCTCGATTGAATATATCTTAAACTTTTCTTTTACACTTTGAGATGTTTTGTAGGAGGTTTAAGGTTGAACTTGTATTCTTTTGTTGAGCAACCAGCTATCACTAAGTTCGTTAGGCTTTTCACTTCTACTTATAGGTCTCTCCACTCTTTTGCCACAGAGACGGATTTAGCCTGATGGGGCTGCCTTTAAGTAGCTCACTTAGTTTCGGGGGTTCAAGCTTTAGGTCTCTTTGCTTGGATGTGCTTGCTAAACCATGATGCAAAAGGTATAAGGGTTAATCTTTGCTTTCTAGGGCTTGGTGAATGTTTCATTGTTTTTCATCTTTCCCTTGCGGTACTGTCTTTATTGCTCCAACTTTGTCTTTTCTATCTCCTATACTGGGGCAGTGAAAATGTTTTGGTTGTTCTTGGTGGGATGGTTTTGTTTTGTTGTATTTGTGTTAGTTGGTTGGGCTAGATTGTTGCTCAAAATAGTCTTGTTTTAGGGGACATTTTTCAGGTGTAAGCTGAATGCTTTTGATTTAAGCTATATTTTGAATGTTCCAAGTACACCTTCCGGTATACTTACCTTGTTACGACTTGCCTCATCTGTTTGTTTGTTGTGGTTTTATTTATAGATGATGTTGATTTGAGGAGGGTGACGGGCGGTGTGTGCGTGCCTTAGGACCGGCTTAAATTGGGCATTCTAATCCTTGTTTACTGCTAAATCCTGCTTGTAGAACTTGTTTCATGGTTCTTTCCGTGAGATAATTTCTAGTTTAGAAAATGTAGCCCATTTCTTCCATCTCAGTTAGCTACACCTTGACCTGACTTATTAGCTATTGTTGGCTGTTTTGCTTACTTTTATATCCTTCATAGGGTAGGCTAGTGACGGCGGTATATAGGCGGTACTGGCAAGAGATGGTGAGGTGGATCGTGGATTATCGATTATAGAACAGGCTCCTCTAGGGGGGTTTAAGGCACCGCCAAGTCCTTAGAGTTTTAAGCGTTATGCTCGTAGTTCTCTGGCGGATATTTTTGTGTGTTAAATATCTGGGTTTAGGGCTAAGCATAGTGGGGTATCTAATC